ATGTGGGAAAGGTTCTTTGAAAAACCATTGGATAACCTCCAAATCATTAGTAAAAACTTTTACTAGATATTTTATCTTTCCGTAGAAATGAATTCGTTCAAGAAGGGCTCCAAAAGATGTTGATCGTAAATAAGAGGATTGGTTACGGAGAAAAACAAAAAGGGATTCGTATTCACATACATGGAAATTATATAGGAACAAGAATAATCTTTGATTCCTTTTTTTCAAAAAGGAAATGAATTCCTTTTGAGTAATAAGACTATTCCAATTACGATACTCATAAAGAAATAATCGTAAGAAATGCAAAGAAGAGGCATCTTTCAACCAGTAGCGAAGAGTTTGAACCAATATTTCTAGATGGGCAGGGTAAGGTATTAATATATCTAACACATAATTTAAATGTAAGAATTTGTCCTCTAAAAAAGGAAATATTGAATGAATTGATCGCAAATTATGAGATTTTACTATCTCTTTTCCCTCTAGGGAAGATATTAATAGTAGGGAAAATGGAATTTCCACAATAACTGCAAACCCTTCTGTTATCATTTCCGAATACAATTTTTTTTTGTTCTTATGCCCAAAAATTTCATTTTGGTTCGAATCATTAGCAGAAAGAATCAAATGATTCTGTTGAGACATTCGAGTAATTAAACGCTTTACAATTAGTAAACTGTATTTCTTGTCACCCGAATTTTCCAACAAAATCGATTTATTTAAACCATGATCATATGCAAATGCATAAATATATTCCTGAAAAATAAGTGGATAGAAAAAGTTATGTTGCCAAGACCTATCTAGTTCTATATGTCCTTGGAATTCTTCCATTTCAATTTAGACCGAAAACAAAAGTAAAAATAGAGGGTTTCTTGGGTTATCAAATGATACATAGTGCGATACAGTCAAAACAAAGTATTTTATTATGAAATAATAGATACTTCGGAGACGGGTAAATTCATCAGCGGACTCTCACTTTTTTTTCCATCTAATTGGTTTTTATTTTGTTATAAGATAAAAAAAGAAGATGGTTAGAAATCCTTTATTTTTTCAACCCAATCGCTCTTTTGATTTTGGAATAAAGTAGTTTATCAATATACTATTTCTTCTACACATTCATTTCCATCCTCTTATGGAGAACGGATAATTGAATAGTTAGGATTCACTATAAAAAACAAAGTATCTACTCGTGGTAGAATCCTTTCCCACATCAGGTACTAATTTATTTTAACGTCTAATTAGATCGGGAAATCATTCAAATTATGAAGATAAACTCGTTGTTCTTTCTTTCCCCAGAATTTGAACCATAGGGCTCGATCCATTTATTCAATCGACCCAACCTTTATTTAATTCATTTCGTTCCCTTTCAAGAATTCAAATAGAATTTTGTACCAATTTGGTAAGAATGAAATATTCTCCGAATTTTATATTGATACGACATGCTCTTTTTTCCATTCATTTCCTTTCAGGATCAGTCGTGGTCTTCTAAACTCTACCGATGATGTAGACGAATTCCTTGCTTCATCCAAATATGTAAAAGATTCTAGCCGCACTTAAAAGCCGAGTACTCTACCGTTGAGTTAGCAACCCCAAAAATAGATATGTTATGTAGATACAATCAAAATAAAAAAAAAATGGATTGGAATCAAAACTTTGAATTAGCAAGAAATCAAAACAAAGTTTTCTAATTGATTCCGAACATAAAAGCAAAGAGATCAGATGACAATACGAAAAATTCTTAGATAAAATACATTTCTAGACCAAATATTATCCATTTTTTGGATCCAAATTCTTTATCGCAAAAAAATTAAACGAATCCTTGAATAAAAAACCTATTTATTGGGCGGAAGACAGAAATAAACGATTTCATTTTTTTATTTATTTTGACTTCAAAATTGAATTATATTTGTTCAATATACTCTTGTCAATATGAATATTCAAAAAAAATATTTTTGAATTTCTTTTTTAATATTTCAAGTTTCTTTAATATTAATAGAATTATTCGAATAGAATATTCTAACATTATAAAGAGAAATACAATATATACAATATCGATTTTGACATTCAAGTAGAAAAAGTGAAATATATAAGAAAAGATTTGTGTTGGATTGGCACTACATAAAAAATCTACAGGAATAGAAAAGGAAAAAAAGTTCTATCAAACTAGAACCGCATTATCTTTGTTTTTTATTTCATTAATTGAACTTCGTTTGATTAAGTCGAAATTCTTTAAAAACCTCTGCCCTCTTTAAAATATCATAGACAGTTTCTGTAGGTTGAGCACCTTTTTTAATAAAATCTAAAATGGCAGGAACATTTAAATAAGTTTGGTTTTTTATCGGATCATAAAAACCCACTTTCTGCAAATCTCTTCCCTCTCTTCGGGACCGAACATCAATTGCAACGATTCGATAGACGGCTCATTGGGATAGATTCGATCAACAATACCCCCCCTGGAAACGTATAGGAGGTTTTATCCTCGTACGGCTCGAGAAAAATGATTCAAAGTTAGGTATATATAAATTATACTGACCAATCAAATAAGTCCATAAAATCTAAAAATGAGGTAGACTAAGAATTAAGTTCTTTTCATTTCTTTATTTCCTAAAAAAAAAATCATTTGTATACTCATAACTCAAGTTGAATAACTCTCAAATAGCTCAAAAGAAAATCCTTTGGCATTTCATTTATTGAGCGGTCTCAAATACCCTTTTGTCTCATTTAGAATCGATTTGAATTCGGTATTCTGATCCAAATCCAATTGTTGCGACAATTAACAATTAAAAAGGTATTTCCTTGTTCCGGAAATCTTTATCTTTTTTTTTGAATCATTGGGTTTAGACATTACTTCGTTGATTTTGAATCCTTTCAAAAATGGCAGCAACATGCCTTTTTTGTTATTTCTTTTTATCAAAGAATAGAATCATACGAACGTCGGATTCCCGACGATATATATAATTTTCATTTTATCGAAAAGGTTTTATCAATTCCAACAAATGATTTTCCTTTGGGATTTGAAACTTGTTTTATTTTGATCCTTCCGATTTCTATATAAAAGATATACTTACGAAGTTGTTCCAACTTATTAATTGACACTAACCCTAGACCCTTCTCCCTTGAGAAATAGCTCAATACTTTACTACTCGAGCTCCATCATGTACTATTTCCATTACACCTCTCCAAAACAAAAGAAATGCGGGTTCGAGTGGAACAGAACAAAGGATGTCGAGTCAAGAGCATCCTTTATTAGAGAATGATGGATATCAGAATCCACAACGGATCATGTCCTTCAAGTCGCACGTTGCTTTCTACCACATCGTTTCAAACGAAGTTTTACCATAACATTCCTCAAATTTGGAACCAGTATGGGGTTGATTCAATTATGGAATCATGAATAGTCATTGGTTCAATCAGGACAATCAATACATGGAAATGGAATATCTCTTAAGTTTTTATTAGTAATGTAATGTTAATTTTTTTACAATTTACAATAAAGGTGACATCCCTAAGAAATTTAAATCCATGTTTCTTTTTGAGCTCAACCATTAATTGAATAATAATAAATGAAGAATCAATAAAAAAATAGAAATTTAATAATAGATTGGAAAAATCCAATTTATTTTCCGGGATGAATAAAAAAATAACTAACTTCTTTCTATATTATATATGAATATATAGGGGATGTATATATGATTAACGGAACACTTTTTTTAAATTCCAAAAAAAGTGAAATCTATAACCCCATCTTGCCTAAATCTCCAACAGATTTACTTGTATCCGCGTGTCATTTGAACACGTATCCTCCTTTATTTTAGGAAATGTGAAAAAAAAAAAAAGAGAAGATTCCTTTTGGTTAAAATCATTAGCAGAAAGAATCCAATTCTATCCAATATTCAACTTTAGAAACAGAAAAATACAATTTTAAATTACATATGCTCTGGGACGGAAGGATTCGAACCTCCGAATAGCGGGACCAAAACCCGATGCCTTACCACTTGGCCACGCCCCACTTCGATTTCGATTCTACACTAATAAACACTAATATTGTTATTGATTGTTCGTCAATTCCAGCTCAACTGGCTAAAAAATCAATTCGATTCTGTTCTTAGTATTTTGACACGTATAAGTATAGAATTCAAATGAATTTAATGAATTTATTGATCATTCCATAGAATTCCATTAAGATATTGTATGAAAGTAGAATTTCTTCTATTCTCAATGGAGAGTAGAAGGTTTTTTGATTGAGTGAGTAAGTTCAAAAAAAAAAGAAGGATTGTTTTCTTCATTTTTTTTCCATGAATAACTCAATCAAAATGCAATAAAAAAAAGTGTCTGTTATGCTTAATATCTTTAGTTTGATCTGTCTTAATTCTGCCCTTTATTCGAGTAGTTTTTTCGTCGCCAAATTACCTGAGGCCTATGCTTTTTTGAGTCCAATCGTAGATTTTATGCCAGTCATACCTCTATTCTTTTTTCTCTTAGCCTTTGTTTGGCAAGCTGCTGTAAGTTTTCGATGAGATCTTTCATCTTGTCCTAGAAAAATGAATGGTTTTTTCGAGAAAAATGCTTCTAATATTCTAATACTAAATAATTGATAAAATCAGACAAGTCTTACAGTATGAACCCTTGATTAAAACATTCTAATTTTTGAATCAACACAATCCATATCGCCTCGTTTTCCGATTATAACTATTTTTCGTAAATGAAAAAAAACCGTATTTTGATCCTCCATAATATCAACAAGTGGGTATAAGAAAATTATTGATAAGTAAGATAATAATAACTTCATTTTTTATTTATTTTTGTTCCAATTACAATTTTTTTTTCGATTTTGAAAAACTATTTCGGTTTTAGACGTCAAATCAAATGCAAATTATAGGATATGTGGTATAAAAATAGAGAATCTATTCTCTTTTTTCCAAAAAAAAAATTATCTTGGAGAATGTGTAATGCTTACTCTCAAACTTTTTGTTTACACAGTAGTAATATTCTTTGTTTCTCTCTTC